CTGATCATAGAAAGGATTCTCTTCAAGCGAACCAGCCTAGCCCTATCCTCTTCATGGGGGGGCGGTTGGAACAAAGACACATTTGGTTGTGAATTCCAATGTAGCAGATAAAAGCATATTTCTGCACGGCTCAATCAATAGTTCAAGTCACACACTCCCATAATCCATTTTCTCTTCGGAGAATTCCCTTCAACTATTCGTCCATGTCAAATAAATAATACAATATTGTGGAGTTGAGGGAAAATTTCCAAATACATGTCTTATTCTTTGTCAATAATCCATATTTGTAGCAATGAAATATTATTGTTCCTCCCCCAAGTAAAGTAATAAGATAACTGATTGATTACAAATCTCTATGATCTATATTCTTTATAAAGGACCAGAAATACCTTGCTTACGTATCATTAGAAAATGCATTAACATAAATACGGCAGTAAGCAGAGGTAATACAAAAGTGTGCAAACTATAAAAACGAGTCAAGGTGGACTGTCCCACACTAGCACTTCCGCGCAATAACTCTACTAAAGGCGATCCTATTACCGGAATCGCTTCCGGTACGCCCGTTACAATTTTGACTGCCCAATACCCAATTTGGTCCCAAGGTAAAGAATAACCTGTTACACCAAAAGATGCGGTCAATACAGCCAGAACCACGCCTGTAACCCAAGTCAATTCGCGAGGTTTTTTAAAACCACCTGTGAGATACACACGAAATACGTGCAGGATTATCATTAGGACCATCATACTTGCCGACCATCGATGAACCGATCGGATTAACCAACCAAAGTTAGCTTCCGTCATTATGTATTGAACAGAAGCAAAAGCCTCAGTAACGGTCGGACGGTAGTAAAAAGTCATAGCAAAGCCTGTAGCTACTTGTACTAAAAAACAAGTAAGCGTAATTCCTCCTAGACAATAAAATATGTTGACATGAGGAGGAACGTATTTACTAGTTATATCATCTGCAATCGCCTGAATCTCGAGACGTTCTTCGAACCAATCGTAAACTTTATTGAGATAGGTAACCTGGGGAGACTCCCCCTCCGAGAACCGTATATGAGAATTTCATCTCGTACAGCTCAAACAAAAACACCCCAATACTGGGTGAAAAGGGTATGGAATAGAAAATTGGAAACTTCTTAATCTTCTGATTCAATCTTATCTAAAGATACGAAAGAGTCAAAATCAGAAAGCTCTTCTTTGTGGTTATAATTAGAATGCCAAAAAATCAAGTCGGCTCACTTGTCTTTATGTTGATCGTTACAGGCCTCTTGAATCTTCTATTTACCTATTTCTTTTTCTTTGATTTGTTATTTTGATTTGTATGTAATGCGGTTTTACTTTTGTTTTCTTTATTATTGATAGGAATTTTCTTGTTAAGACCCTATAGAATCAATTGAAACCTCAGATTCATACTAGAACCACGATGATTCAATAAAACCTTCAAACTAAGTCCAAAGATTCCCCGAGTAAGAACCATTGGATCATCATTTATTTAACGAGGAGAATAGATAAACTTACTAAAAATACAAAGAAATGTTTGTCCTTTGAGTAAAATCAAAGCAGAAATGGGAATTTGAAAGATTTTTCTTCTTTCAATTTCTATTTCTAATTTTGGAATCCGGCCGCGAGGTCTGAATATTAAGTATGAATCATAGTTTGAATACTTCGTGATCTATTTCATATATTCCGTGCTCCAGATACTAGAATAAATATCCGACGGGGTAAAATCATCTCTATCAAGACGACAGACCCATTCTCTGTACTAGCAATAGGATCAATTATAACAAGTCACACACTCATATTCCGGAAATACAGAAACAAAAAAATTGCGCGGTCGAACTACCAAGTCGAACTACCAAAAAAAAATGAGCTAAAATAAAAATCCGGGACCTAAATGCTTCCCTTTTTTTATTTAAAAGCTAGTATTTTGTGGTTCTTGTAACTCTAATTCAGTGAAATTCCATCCAGTAAAACGGAAGAATTATAAATCTCCAAAATAATAGATAGGAATATCGCAAATAGGGCCATTGCGACACCCATCAAAGGAGTAGTTCCCCATCCAGGAGCTACTTTACCATATTCCGAATTCAATGGTTTCAATAAATCCCCTACAGCAGTTCGTCTCGGACCAGATCTAGAACTACCTTCAACAGTTTGTGCAGCCATAAATCCTATTTTGTATTCATTGAGATCTGTTGACTTTGTATACCATTCCGTTGTAAATAAACGATCTTATCATAGATCCATTGTGGTCTTGAAATTATATAAGAATGGAAACAGCAACCCTAGTCGCCATCTCTATATCTGGTTTACTTGTAAGTTTTACTGGGTACGCCTTATATACTGCTTTTGGGCAACCCTCTCAACAACTAAGGGATCCATTCGAAGAACACGGGGACTAGTTGACGTAATGGGCCTCCCAATATTGCAATATTGGGAGGCCCATTACGTCAATTGAGATAATGAAAAATCATTTCGTTTTTTTAGTTGGAACTTTAGGCGGTTCTCGAAAAAAGATAGCGAAAAAAATTATTCCTAAAGTCGAGACTAAGAGGAATGTATAAACCAATGCTTCCATAAATTCGATCGCGGTTTACAATTATAGCTTCCATACCTATTTTTTGGGGATTATCTCCCGAATTAAAGAAAAAAGAAGAATCAAAGAAAAGGCGGCGTTTTCAATCCGGATTTCTCCAGTACCCTATGTAAAATCACAAACAGAAAATAGAAACCAGAAGCGAAAAATAACAGAGCAATGTTGCATCAGACTATTTGTCTTCTTGTCGTTGGATCTCCAAGTTTTTGGAATGCTCCAAATTCCACTTGAGCATCCAAATCTGGGTCAATACCAGCAAAAACATCTCTGAACAGGGTTCTAGCACCATGCCAAATGTGTCCGAAGAAGAAGAGCAGAGCAAACGAAGCATGTCCAAAAGTAAACCAACCCCTTGGACTGCTACGAAAAACACCATCGGATTTCAAAGTAGCACGATCTAATTCAAAAATTTCACCCAATTGAGCACGTCTAGCATATTTTTTCACAGTAGCCGGATCACTATAACTCACTCCATTCAGTTCGCCACCATAGAACTCAACAGTTACACCTACTTGTTCGACACTATACTTCGATTCTGCCCTTCTAAAAGGAACATCGGCTCTAACAATTCCATCTCCGTCTACCAAAACAACTGGAAATGTTTCAAAAAAAGTAGGCATACGACGTACAAAAAGTTCATGCCCTTCTTTATCTCTAAAGATAGGGTGTCCTAACCACCCGACAGCTATTCCATCCCCGTTATCCATTGAACCCGCTCTGAATAATCCCCCTTTCGCCGGATTATTTCCGATGTAATCATAAAAAGCTAATTTTTCAGGAATTTTAGACCAAGCTTCTGATAAACTTTGATTTTCGGCTAGTCCAGCACTAACTCTTCGATATATTTCTTGCTGAAAGTATCCCTGATCCCATTGATAACGGGTGGGACCAAATAATTCAATGGGGGTAGTTGCTGAACCATACCACATAGTTCCAGCAACAACAAAAGCTGCAAAAAAGACAGCAGCGATGCTGCTGGAAAGAACGGTTTCAATATTGCCCATACGTAATCCTTTGTATAGACGTTGAGGCGGACGGACACTAAGATGGAATAAGCCTGCTAAGATGCCCAATGTCCCTGCTGCAATATGATGAGAGGCTATTCCTCCTGGAACAAAAGGGTCAAAACCTTCCACACCCCACGCTGGATTTACAGCCTGTACCTTTCCAGTTAGTCCATAAGGGTCGGACACCCATATTCCAGGACCATACAATCCTGTTACATGAAATGCGCCAAACCCAAAACAAGCTACTCCGGAGAGAAATAAATGAATTCCAAAGATCTTAGGCAAATCCAAAGAAGGTTTTCCTGTACGTTCATCACCAAATATTTCTAGATCCCAATACACCCAATGCCAAATAGCTGCCAAGAAGCACAAGCCAGAAAACACAATATGTGCCCCAGCTACACCTTCGTAACTCCAAATACCCGGATTCGTTATCGTCCCTCCTGTAATACTCCAACCGCCCCATGAATTGGTTATTCCTAAACGAGTCATGAAGGGTATAACGAACATACCTTGTCTCCACATTGGATCAAGAACGGGGTCGGAGGGATCAAAAACTGCTAATTCATATAGAGCCATTGAACCGGCCCAACCAGCAACCAGAGCTGTATGCATTATATGGACAGAAAGCAAACGACCGGGATCATTCAATACGACGGTATGAACACGATACCAAGGCAAACCCATGGGAATACCCCTTTATCAACAAAAAATAGACACTATGTAACTTTATTGCATTATTGCATTGAAAAAAAACTATGCTATGGACCGCCCTTTTTTTTCAGCCGATTATCTCGGAAAAAGGATTAATATTTGTTCTATTCTTTTAGTATTTAGTAATAATGGAATAGTTCGGTTCGTAGGAAAAAAGAGAAGCAGATCTATTCTATACTCGATAAGTACCAATACGCAATGGGGGTTGATTCCCTTTTCTATGAGCGAATGCATCCATATTTGGTCATCATTCAAAGGGCCTATTCGTAATAATTTTCCTTTCTTCATTCTGTTTTCCTTTACTTTATTTTCTGAACTTATTCAATTTATATATAAAATATGATAAAGGTCGATATTATTAAGATAATAAGCACATTATTACGCTTCCACATCAAAGTGAAATAGAGTACTTAATTCTTTTTTCTTTCAGTTTATGCCTATTGGTGTTCCAAAAGTACCTTTTCGAAGTCCCGGAGAGGAAGATGCATCTTGGGTTGACGTATAGTGCGACTTGTCAGATATATTGGGTCATATGGGATTTCCCCATTCTCTCCCTCGATGGAGATATCCTCCGTTTCGCCTCCAAAAAAAAAAATTGAATTATCAAAAATTTGTAGCGTGAAGCGCGATGAAGTGCAAATAGATCCGTTTTGTGAGGAGGTATCTAGATTAATATAATATTAGCAATTAAAAAAATTTATGGTCGGCTTGGCTGGACCAATAAAATCAAGTATCCAGGCTCCGTTTAAAAAACCCAATTGGTAATATATTTATGATTATTACTTATATCATAAACGATTCGATTTCGTTAAATAGGAATGATCTCAAACTATTAATCAATCGAATCCAAAAGGGAATGAATATAAATACGTCGAATATTTAGCAAAAGGCATGAAAGAAATGAATTGAAAAAAGGGGGGGTAATAGCAAAAAAAAGACGTGGTATTGGGGTCATTTGTCCTATATGTACAAATCAAAATCGGGCAGATCCTTACTCGGAGTAGAGCATAAACCTAAAAAAATTGAAGAAGCCCGTTCAGGAACAAGAAAATGACATCGTGATTTTTGAATCGGATCTCGATGAAAAAATACATCAATGAAAGGTTAGTTCGATAAGTTTAGTGAATTGTTTTTTCTATCGCTAGAAGTTAGAAAGAACCCGCTATGAAAAAAGAAAGAGGGCTGGAGTTTACACATTGATTTTTTTCGCATGTTGAACCGTATGCATCAAAAGGTGCCTGTACGGCTCCTAAAGGATACAATTTTATCCTAATCAACCGACTTTATCGAGAAAGATTACTTTTTTTAGGCCAAGAAGTTGATAGCGAGATCTCGAATCAACTTATTGGTCTTATGGTATATCTCAGTATAGAGAATGATACCGAGGATCTTTATTTGTTTATAAACTCTCCTGGCGGCTGGGTAATACCCGGAATCGCTATTTATGATACTATGCAATTTGTGCGACCAGATGTACACACAATATGCATGGGATTGGCCGCCTCAATGGGGTCTTTTATCCTGGTCGGAGGAGAAATTACCAAACGTCTAGCATTCCCTCACGCTTAGCGCCAATGAGTTTTTTATTTGAGAGAAAAAAGAAGACTATGCCTTCACCATATGAATTATTAATATTCAGTAATAATAGCATGGCACTTCGAATTCGATATCCAAATTCTTTATTGTTTTTTTTTTTTCAAAAGATTCTCAATTATGTATCGAAAGAGTAGTATGAGACAAACGAAGGGTATTTACGACTTTATCTTACCTATCGTAGGCCTATTTCAGCGTCACAAACTTTTTTCACACCAGAGGATTATTAACAGGATTTAGGTTATCAAAGAGTACGAAAATCAAAAAAAGAAAGAAACTTTGGGATTGCTGAATAACAGCCGAAATAAATATAGAAAGCAACGGGGCCATCATAGTATTTTTTAACTCCTCCAAAAAAAAGAAGGGTGGTAATTGGATCATTTACCGATCTGGGTATAAGAGACCCCAGATTTTCTCTTTCTTCGATGAAAGGTAAAAAAGTGAAGTCCATTGGAGAGCCGTATGCAATGCGCAAAAATGCCCGTACGGTTGTTCAATTCTATCTTTTTCTTATTCTTTCTCTCTTCCCCTCCACGGATCGTCGAGCTATAGGAATCTTTTATTATATTATATTATATATATCATTTTATTATGTTATCTTATCTATATAATCAGGGTAATGATCCATCAACCTATTGCCGCTTTTTATGAGGCACAAACGGGCGAATTTATCCTGGAAGCGGAAGAACTACTGAAACTGCGCGAAACCCTTACAAGGGTTTATGTACAAAGAACAGGCAAGCCCTTATGGGTTGTATCCGAAGACATGGAAAGGGATGTTTTTATGTCAGCAACAGAAGCCCAAGCTCATGGAATTGTTGATCTTGTAGCGGTTGTATAAAAAATAGCAGTGATTTCACGCAAATACACGATTTCTGATTTTATCTTCTTACTTCTTAAGGGTTTAATATTCTATTAATCTATTAAATAGAAGAAATTCATAATCGTCCGGTTAGGATCGATCTAAACCAACCCCTAATGTATAATTCAGCATGCCAACTATTAAACAACTTATTAGAAACCCAAGACAGCCAATCAGAAACGTCACGAAATCCCCCGCTCTTGGGGGATGCCCTCAGCGCCGAGGAACATGTACGAGGGTGTAAGTGCGACTCGTTTAAATCATGGGTTGAGACAAAACAAAAGAAAGAAAACAAATTTTCCAATATCAATGATCAGTACCATTGAATCGGATAGAATGGAAGAACTCCATTCACGATCTAAAACTAAAAAGGATAGATCTATCATATCTTTCTATTGTGTATGAAATTTATGGTTTCCATTGGTGCAAATTCAATAACTTCAATTTGCAATTTAAGATGAGAAAGAATTCCCCATTGGTAACAAATAGTTATCCATTAAGCGGGGGGAAATCCTATTTAAAAAGCGGAAAGATTATGTTTCTACTCTTGCAAGAACGGACTAACAGGGTCAGCTACCCAACCAAACTTCATAATTAAATACCGTTACTGTATAAGGTATATCTCGTTAGGAAAGACCTATTACTGGAAACTTCATGGGTAGAGCCAAAGAGTGGTAACTGTACAAGTTACCAATACAATAGGATTGATTAAATGAAGGAAAGGGCTCCGGTGTATAGAAAGGACCTCACCGTTTAAGAAGTAACCATAGAGACGATGGAACCCACAATTTCTTTATCTATTTCTATTTACTACTTTATTTTATTTACAATGCGCCTAGAAAAAAGGAAAAAAGTGTGGTCGGGAAGGTTATAGTAGCAAAAGCCATTGGAATTTGCATCTTATAAATTGGAAGAATCCGTTTTGTTATTAATAGACTAGGAAAGGGGAAATGAATAACTGAAAGAAAGGAAATCAATTAGTTATTCATCAAAGTTTCATTTATTCAATGACCAGAATTAGACGAGGATATATAGCTCGGAGACGTAGAACAAAACTTCGTTTATTTGCCTCAAGCTTTCGCGGGGCTCATTCAAGACTTACTCGAACAATTACTCAACAGAAAATAAGAGCTTTGGCTTCGGCTCATCATGATAGAGATAGGAAAAAAAGAGATTTTCGTCGTTTGTGGATCACTCGAATAAATGCAGTAATTCGGCGAAATAGAGTATCCTATATTTATAGTAGATTAATACACAATCTGTATAAGGGGCAGTTGCTTCTTAATCGTAAAATACTTGCACAAATAGCTATATCAAATAGTAATTGTCTTTATATGATTTCCAATGAGATCATAAAATAAGGAGGTTGGAAGGAATCTTCCAGAATCTTTTAAATGGAGTTCTCTGGAGAATGAACTCCGGGAAGGTAGAATAGAAATTACTATGATAAAATCGGGATAATATGCTAAAATCGTCAAAATGAGCGAACACGCTCAATAAAAAAAGATTTATTCTTATTCCCCAATTCTTTTTTTTCTTACAACACAACGGATTCCAGGATTTGTTGACCAAAACATCCAGGTGTTTGGGTTCTGATTGGAATTTTGATTCAATTGAGGAGTAAGCCTATTTTTTTCTGGTTCTAAGACCAGTAGTTCTAGCGGTCGACTCACTTCTTTCAAATTGTTTCTCATTATTAAGAAAAGGTAACGAAGATAAAATACGAGCTTGTTTTATAGCAATAGTAATTAATCGTTGTTCTTTTAAGGTCAATCTATTCACTCGTCTAGATAATATTTTTCCTTGTTCACTAATAAATCGACTAATTAAACTCATGTTTCTATAATCAATTCGATCCCCCGATTGGATCGGGGGCAAACGCCTACGAAAAGACCGCTTGGATTTAAGAAAGAGTCGCTTGGATTTATCCATAATTTTTTTATTCCTTATCCTTAAAATCCTAATCGTTAAAATCCTATTCCGATCCAATCAAAAATGATTTCTAAAATGAATTAATAGGATTTGTTTGTCTCTATTTAGTTGTTTTAGTTGTTTCTATTTAAATATATGAATAATAGATAGATATATATATCTAATTTTTTTTTTTCATGTTCCTTGAAAGAGTGACACACAAGCACTCGGTTCGATCTATATCTATTTCTTTATCTCCCCATGAATTGTATGTTTGGAACAATAGGGACAGAATTTTCTCAATTCCAATCGACTAGGTGTATTGTGTCGATTCTTTTGAGTAATATATCTGGAAATACCCGCCAATTCCTTATTAACACCGTTTCGAACACAACCGGTACATTCCAAAATAACCCTTACTCGGACATCTTTCCCCTTGGCCATGAACCTCCTTTCGGGTTTTGATTCACCCAACTTTTCTATTTTCCGATCCAAAGCGAATAAGAAGAAAGGAACAAAAAAAATGGAAGTTGCTAACAACTCAAAATCTAATTCTGAAATAAAGATTTTGTTGCAATCCATATAGTAAATAGTAAGTAATACAAAAATTTCTAACTATATTTCTACTCACAGTACAGTATTTCATTTAAGTATCTTGTATTGTATGATACTCTTCCCCTAGCCACATTTCCATTTCGCTTTTCTTTTAACTTTAACTCTATTTTGAATTTAATTAGAGACTGAACCCGAGTTTCGCTGAGATTGAATCCACTTTTTTCTTTCTCGTTCGCCCCTTATTCTATCTATCGAATTCAAAAAAAAAACAAGAAAAGAGGGGAACGAGAGACAAATATTTGATTCTATCTCTACTCTTCTTCACCCCTTTCTATGTCAATAACTAGAATGAAAAAAAAGGAAATGTCAACGCATCGGGGAATAAACGATTGATTTCTATCAATAAACCTGCTAAAGACCCGAACCATAGAGTACTTAGTACCGGGGCCACGGAAAGATATGTTTTTAGATCTCGCATTGAAAATCCTCCTTCTTTATTTTTGTATTCCATATTGTAATACAATATGGTAAGAGATGTATATGTAGTTAAAGACCCCTTCTATTTGTGTGCGGAATCCCTAATTCAAATTGAAATGTGCAATGATTCGGTAGATAAGATTTTTTTCTTTTTCTTAAAGCAGAAAAATGGGTTCCTTTCCGTCTGAGAATTCCCGAGAAAAATATTCATTTATTATATGTTATATGATATGAGACGAAAAAAAAGAAATGCCGAGATCCATTTTGCATATCAATGGAGGAAAGAGAATAAGGATGTGGAAAACAAGACAGGGATTCTCTACAATGATACTGTAGACCAATTGAAAGGGATGTAGCGCAGCTTGGTAGCGCGTTTGTTTTGGGTACAAAATGTCACGGGTTCAAATCCTGTCATCCCTACCTATTACTGTTCAGAGGAACAGTAACGAGAGATCTATTTTGATCGATTCAATTTAGACATACATAATCTTTAATGATATGTGATAGTATACACATGCAAGAAATATTTATTGGCGTTAGAAAAAAAAAGAATCCCCCTCCTTATAGTCTTTTCCGTTGTGATAAGAAAGCGCTCTTAGTTCAGTTCGGTAGAACGCGGGTCTCCAAAACCCGATGTCGTAGGTTCAAATCCTACAGAGCGTGATGCCGCTCTTGCCTTGTTAGCTTGGTGGATCGAAAATTACACTAAACTGAACTAATTGAACAGCAATCTGAATTTGACCTTGACCTCCCCCGGATTAAATTAAATAAAATTAAATTCAGTGAAGGGGGGTCAGTTAAAAAAAGAGATGTTAATTAATCAAAGATCCAACTGATCACCACGTCTGTATTGTAAATATGCGGTTACGAATAATCCAGCCAAAGTAATAGGAATTAGACCTAAGACGATTCCAAATAGAAAAACTTCAATCATTTCAATTTAATTTATTTGAAAGGGGGAAAAGAGAGGTAATATCTATCCCTAAATATTAATCCGTATTGTCTAGGAATCTCAATGCCCAATAATTGGTAATTAACACGGTAAGGAACTAGAGAATATCTGGAATACTACAGAAAGATTTCTTTTTATGAATTACTCATTCAATGAATTTCAAACAAGTCCTATCTTACTCAGACCAATAAATAGAGCCGAAGTTATAGTTAAAGCCGCTAGTAGAAAACCGAAATAACTAGTTATAGTAGGCATGAAGGAGCTAAAGGAAATATCTTCTTTTTATACATATGTTTATAAAGCACTTCCCTAAGTTTCAACTTTTAAAAGATACGAGGATAAGCAAAAATACCCTACCAATTGAAAGTTTTTGATTCATCAATCTTTATAAAAGGTACTACCAAAAATCGAGTGGCAGGGATAGAAAAATAAATCAATTCATAATCTTTGACATTTGACATGTACCCATCTCACGATTCCGAATCAACAGATTTGTTGGGCAACTCTTGAGTAAACTAATATTAAAATAATAATCCAAACTGTGTCATATAACTTCATTCCAAAAACGAAATTCTTTTTAAATCAATATGGAACAAACTTGGGGAATCGCTTCCATTTTGTATTTTGATTTTTTCTTTTTTATTGTATCTAGTACATTTTCGAGTTTCGAATAAAGAGTGAACTTATACCTTACTTATACCTTAGAATAACCTTTCTTTACTTTTTTTGTTTTGACTTTAGTTTATTTACTTTAATTGTTTTTAACTCATTAGATTCAGCAATAGGTTCATTCCCATAAGATCTCAAATGAGAATAAAAAAAGGTATGGCACGATCAGTCGAAAAAATCAAATTTGTATTTCGGTCCAATTCGATTCTAAAACTAATAATTCCTATTATCTTTTCCTTTCTAGATTTTACATTTTTTCATATTCTTTATATATATATAAAGCATAAAGCGCTTTCTCCTTGTAGTAAAGCCCGTTCTCCTTGTAGTTAGGTCAAGAAAAAACTTTGGATCTAATAGAACAAAACAATGCGCCCATCACAAATATCGATTATTAGAAGAGAAACCTTTATAAGCGTTTTTCTCCTTCTTTTATCGAATCCTATCTACCACCCTTACTTGTTTCTCGCCGACTAAGCAATTCCTTAAAAAAAAAAGAGGGGGATTACAACAAAAAACCTCTTCTACACCTACGAAAAGGGGATTTGTAGATTTCACATCTACTTGAAGTGGGGAAATATGATAATCTTCGTCATGAATTATTATTATTAGAAAAAGAAAACAATTCGTCGGATTTCCATTTTACCTGATCTTCAATTTTTAGTCCGAAGCCGATAATGGAAATGGAGAGAAAAGAAACCCCATACTACAGAAATTTGATGAATTTTCTATTGAATGGTACACAGTTATACATCGACCAGCAAGAAGAAACGAAGAAAACCATTATCTAGCCCCGCATTTCGATACTGATTGAGGTTGCGTTGCTGTGTCAGAAGAAGGATAGCTATACTGATTCGGTATATTCTAAAAATACCCTTGGTACTATATTGACGATCTCACAAAGATTAAAATTCAGTGAATTTTAATTTACTGATCTTATCTTTTACGGAATCGATCCCCCTTTGACTGTACAAGAATATGTGGAGCTCAGCATGTCTGGAAGCACAGGAGAACGTTCTTTTGCTGATATTATTACCAGTATTCGATACTGGGTCATTCATAGCATTACTATACCCTCCCTATTCATTGCGGGTTGGTTATTTGTCAGCACGGGTTTAGCTTACGATGTGTTTGGGAGCCCTCGTCCAAACGAGTATTTTACAG